AGTTTATACAAAATGGTTGAGTTATTATAAGATAAATTAGTTTATACAGGATTATAAATTTAATACTCTTTTTTAATTTATTTAGTCAGTGTAAAACGCTACTTTTTCGGTTTTTCTGTTTTTTTTCATTTTCAATGATTTTTACTGATCATATTCATTGAAAATGAAAAAAACGGGATTTCGTAATATAATAAGTACTTAATAATATATAAATAATTATTTAAGATAAAATCCTATTTTACTAGAGAAGAAGTAGTATTTGAAGAATAAATATAATATATTACAAGATATTTACCCTATTTTAATAAAATTACCTATAAATCTTGTGAGAATAAGGTATATATATATAATATATTTATGATATATGATCACAATCTTATTAATTATCAATAAGTTTTATTTATTAATAAATTAATATTTAAATACAATACATAATTATTATTGTTTATAATTATAGTAAATATTTATTATAAAACCAATTAATTATTTAAATGTAATAAAATCAATAATTTAGTATTTTCATCTATACTTCATTTGAAGAATAAAAAAAAATGAAGTATAGATGAAAATACTAGAGTAAGTTAATGGTTTAAAGAGTTGTAAAAGGTGAAATTGGTAAGGTTGAGTTAGAGGTAAGAAAGTTATGCTTTTGGATTAATTGATAAATAATAAAGGAAACATGAATTTATGGTCCTGTATAAATTAATTGATATTAGAGTTTAAAGAGTTTTATTCTGGCTAATCAGAAATTTGCTGTTGCATTAATTTATATACAGATTTTTGTATTATTGTACCTAAAGGGTCAATATAAATTGTTGTAATATTTTGTATTAGTTATTGAAGATATTTTGATCTAATAATTGCTTATGAATATTGATGAAGTATGTGCCAGCAATCGCGGTTAGACATGGGATATAAGTGAATTTTATCAGTTATGTAGTTTTATTTATTTGTTTATTTATTTATTTGTTTATTTATTGGGTGGAATTAATATTTATTTTATTATGTTATTATTATTATGATTCTATGAAATCGGTAAATTAGACTAGGATTAGATACCCTATTATTTTTGATTTAAATTTTTAACTAAGGTAGTAGTAGATATGGACTTGAAACTTAAAGAATTTGGCGGTACTTTAGTCTATTTAGAGGAATCTGTTTATTTATTGATAATCCGCGTTGAACCTTACTTGTTTTTTGTTTGTATACCGTTGTTGTGAAAATCTTTTAAGGGTGTATCTTCTTTAAATTAAATTTTAATGAAATTTCAAATCAAGGTGCAGCTAATAAATAAGTTGGAATGGGTTACATTATTATTTATATGTGGATTTATTGTTGCAATAATTATAATGAAAGTGGATTTAATAGTAATTATTTGAAGATTGTTATTGTGAAAGCAGCTCTAGAGTATGTACACATCGCCCGTCGCTCTCGTTATGAAGATGAGATAAGTCGTAACATAGTAGGTGTACCGGAAGGTGTAGCTAGATTGACGGGTTTATCTAATAGGTAGAATTTTCATTTACATTGAAATATTGATTGTGCAATTCAATCGGATCTGATGTTTTGATTTTTATTATGTTGATTTATACAGAAAATAATTATTTGTTATTGTATATTTTAAGGATTGAATTAAGTTGATTATAATTTATTAGTACTGTAAGGGTTATAATTTTAATTTTAATAAGTTGATTTATTTTATTGTACCTTGTGTATCAGGTTTTATTAAAAAAATAATATAAATGTTGTTATTCTCGATATTTAAAGAGTTAATTAATTAAGATATTTATTGTTATATAATTATTATGAATATTTGATTGGTGGTGAGATGTTAATCGATTTATAATGTATCTAGTTTTTTTGGAAATGAATTTAATTTGGGTTTTAATATTAATTGATTAATTTATAATTTATTTGAATTAAAGCTAATATTTGAGGGGATTAGCTCTTGAGTATGTTGAATATAATTTTTTAAGATTAAAGTAATGTGGGTTTAATGTTAATTATCATTAGGAGGATGTAAGAATTTTATTTTGGATTTATAAAGATTTTTATTGATTTATTTTATTTACTTGAATTAGGGTAAAATTTATTAGTTATTGTAATTATGATAGAATTAGTAATTTTTCTTGTAGAAAATTTTATTTTTGTAAATTTAGTTGAAGGAATTCGGCAAAAATTATGTTCGCCTGTTTAACAAAAACATCTTTTTTTGTATTTATTTTGAAATATGACCTGCCCACTGATAGTTTGAATGGCCGCGGTAATTTGACCGTGCAAAGGTAGCATAATCATTAGTTTTTTAATTGAGGGCTGGAATGAATGGTTTGACGAGATATATTCTGTCTTCTGTTAATTGTTATTTGAATTTAATAATTGAGTAAGAATGCTTAGATTTTTTTATGGGACGAGAAGACCCTATAGAATTTAATATTATAGTATTTGTAATTGTTTGTAAACATTATATAGATATTATTATGTTTGGTTGGGGTGATTTAAAAATATATAGAACTTTTTTTAAGTTGTATACATAGATTTATGGTTGTGTGATCCATTAATAGTGATAGTAAGTTTAAATTACCTTAGGGATAACAGCGTAATTTTTTTTGAGAGTTCTTATTGACAAAAAAGATTGCGACCTCGATGTTGAATTAAGATTAATTTTAGGTGTAGAAGCTGTATAGTGGATTAGGTCTGTTCGACCTTTAAAATCTTACATGATTTGAGTTCAAACCGGTGTGAGCCAGGTTGGTTTCTATCTATCAATATATTATATTTTTTAGTACGAAAGGACCAAGAATATGAAATAATTTTTGTGTATATTATAATAAGGATACTAATTTGGCAGAGAAGTGCAATGGATTTAGAATCTATATATATAGTTTAATTCTATAAGTAGTATTGGATTTAGTTAATATTTTGATTGTTGGTTTAATTTTGTTAATTTTTGTTATGATTGGCGTGGCTTTTTTGACTTTATTGGAGCGAAGGGTATTAGGTTATATTCATATTCGTAAAGGACCAAATAGGGTTGGGTTATGGGGTATTTTTCAGCCTTTTAGTGATGCTTTAAAGTTATTTTCGAGGGAGCAGACATTTCCATTAGTCTCTAATTATATTTCTTATTATTTTGCTCCTGTAGTAAATTTATTTTTGTCTTTGGTTATTTGAATGTTAATTCCTTATTTAAATGGTTTTATTTCTTTTGAAATAGGTTTTTTATTCTTTTTAGGGTGTTTGAGATTAGGAGTATACACTGTAATGATTGCTGGCTGATCATCGAATAGTAGATATTCTTTATTAGGTGGATTACGAGCTGTTGCTCAGACTATTTCTTATGAGGTAAGTTTAGGGTTGGTAATATTATCATTTATTTTTTTGGTAGGTAGATATAGTTTAATTGCCTTGTATTACTTTCAAAGTTATATATGGTTAATTTTTATTTTTTTTCCGTTGTGGTTGGTCTGAATAGCATCTAGATTAGCAGAAACTAATCGGACACCTTTTGATTTTGCTGAAGGTGAGTCTGAATTAGTTTCTGGATTTAATATTGAGTATAGAAGTGGTGGGTTTGCTTTAATTTTTTTGGCTGAGTATGCGAGAATTTTGTTTATGAGAATAATAATAGTAATGATTTTTTTTGGTGGGGATATTTTAACTTTTTTTTTTTATTTAAAATTAGTGATTATTTCTTTTATATTTATTTGGATTCGTGGTACACTACCACGATTTCGGTATGATAAGTTGATATATTTAGCTTGGAAGAGCTTTCTTCCTTTGTCATTAAATTATTTGTTGTTTTATATTGGAATAAAGTTGTTGATTTTTTCTTTTTTGCTAGTTTAGGGAATATATTTAAGTATAAGGTTAATAGGAGAATCAAACTCCTTGATTTATATTTTCAAAATATAAGACTTTCTGAAGTGTTTAACCTATCTTATTAATTTATCTCAGATTTTAAATGAGAGTGGGGATAATATATAATATAAAAAGTATATAATAGTTAAGATTTGCCCTGTAATAATAAATGGTTCTTCTACTGGTTTTGCTCCAATTCATGTTAATAGGATTACAATGTTTACTAAGACTCAGAATATAAATTGGTTTATTGGGTAAAATTGATTTCCTCGAAAATTTGATGAGTAAGTAGGTATAATAAATAGAATTGTGATTGATAAGAATAAGGCAATTACTCCTCCTAATTTATTAGGAATTGATCGTAAAATTGCATATGCAAAAAGAAAGTATCATTCTGGTTGGATGTGTACTGGGGTGACTAATGGATTTGCGGGGATGAAATTATCTGGATCTCCAAGTAGGTATGGATTTCTTAGTGTTAATATTGTTAAAAATGTAATTAGGAGAATAAATCCTGTTAAGTCTTTAATTGAAAAGTAAGGGTGAAATGGGATTTTATCAATATTTCTATTTAATCCTAGTGGATTATTAGATCCTGTTTGATGTAGGAATAGTAGATGTATTACTACTATTGATAGAATAATAAAGGGTAGAAGGAAGTGAAAGGTGAAGAATCGATTAAGTGTTGCATTATCAACTGCAAATCCACCTCAAACTCATTGTACTAAATCTGTACCTATGTACGGGATAGCTGATAGTAGGTTTGTGATGACTGTTGCTCCTCAAAAAGATATTTGCCCTCATGGTAAGACATATCCTATAAATGCTGTTGCTATAGTTATTAGGAAAATTATAACGCCAATTGATCATGTATGAATAAATTTGAATGATCCATAATATATGCCTCGGCCTACGTGTATATAAATACAGATAAAGAATATTGATGCCCCATTTGCGTGTAGAGTTCGTAGGAGTCATCCGTTATTTACATCTCGACAAATATGATTGACTCTGGAAAATGCAAGATCAATATGAGGACAATAGTGTATAGCCAAAAAAATTCCTGTAATGATTTGAATTACTAGACATAATCCTAGTATTGATCCGAAATTTCATCATGTATTGATGTTTGATGGAGTTGGTAAATCAATAAGAGAATTATTAATAATTTTAATTAGTGGTTGGGTTTTTCGTAGTGGTTTATTCATTAGTTTATTTTTCGTAATGGTCCTTTAAAAATGTTTGTGACTTTAACTACAGCAATCAGTGAAAGGAATAAATAGCTTCCTAGTAAAATAATAATTAGGTGAGTAGGTATATTGTACAGCTTTAAAATTTGGTTGGTTGATGGATTATTAAAATTGATAAATGTGGAGTTGTCTTGTGAATTTAAATATAATTTAATAAATCTTATAGTTAAGATTATGATGACAGTGAATGTTAATATTGTTAATATGGTTTTTTTTGATAAGGAAGCTATTTCATTTGATGCTAGTCTTGTTACATAAATAAATAAAATTAATATTCCTCCAATAAAGATCAGGAACAGAATATATGAAAATCAAAATGTTTGTGATATTATTCCAGTAATTAATATAATTAGAATTGTTTGTAATAATAAGATTAATCCTATAATTATGGGATGGTTTGTGTTGATAAATATAATAGATGTTAACATTCTTGAGTAGATAATAGTTATTTTTATATCAGAGGGTAGTTTAATAAAAATATCAGTTTTGGGTATTGATGATAAGGAGTATTCTTTACCTCTGAAGTTTTAAAAGTCTTACTTATTTTTGATTTACAAGATCAATATTTTTATTAAATTATTAAAACTAATGATAATTTATATATTTGTATTATTTTTTTGTGGTGTTTGGGTCTTTTGCTCTAATCGTAAGCATTTATTGATTACTTTATTAAGTTTGGAGTTTATTGTTTTAGTTTTGTATTTTGTAATTTATTTTTATTTATTGGAGATGGATTATGAATTGTTTTTTAGAATAGTATTTTTAACTTTTTCTGTTTGTGAGGGGGCCTTGGGTTTATCTATTTTAGTAAGAATAATTCGTAGATATGGGAACGATTATTTTAATACTTATAATATTCTTCAATGTTAAAATTTATGTTGTTTGTAATTTTTTTGATCCCTATTTGTTTTGTTGAAAGAGGGTGGTGAATAGTTCAGTCTTTTTTATTTTTGTTAATATTTTTATTTGTGGGTAGGTTGCCTAATTTTTTTTGTTTTGGGAATATTAGATATTTATTTGGTTATGATTATATTAGTTTTGGTTTAATTTTATTAAGAATTTGAATTAGAATTTTAATAGTGATGGCGAGAGAGATAATTAATTATTTAAGGTATTTTAATTGTTTTTTTGTTATTACTGTTTTGTTATTAATGTTACTGTTGATTTGTACTTTTAGAAGTATAACGATGTTTTCTTTTTACCTGTTTTTTGAAAGAAGATTGATTCCGACTTTATTTTTAATTTTGGGTTGAGGATATCAACCAGAACGATTACAAGCTGGTTTATATTTATTGTTTTATACTCTTTTAGCTTCATTACCATTGTTAATTGGTATTATATATTTATATAATTGTGTAGGAAGTTTAACTTTTTTTTTAATTGAGGGTTTTAATGAAGTAAATTGAGTATTATATTTATCAATGATTTTGGCATTTTTAGTTAAAATACCAATATATATGGTTCATTTATGACTTCCTAAGGCACACGTTGAAGCACCTATTTCAGGTTCAATGATTTTAGCTGGAATTCTTTTGAAATTAGGAGGGTATGGGTTGCTTCGTTTTATAAATGTTTTGGTGTTTATTGGTTTAAAGTTGAATTATATTTGAATTTCTATCAGTTTGGTTGGTGGGGTTTTAATTAGAATAATATGTTTACGTCAGACTGATTTGAAATCTTTAATTGCTTATTCTTCTGTAGCTCATATAGGTATAGTTATTAGTGGTTTAATAACTATATTTTATTGGGGATACTGTGGTTCCTATACGTTAATAATTGGGCATGGTTTATGTTCTTCTGGTTTATTTTGTTTAGCAAATATTTCTTATGAGCGGTTGGGGAGACGGAGTTTATTAATTAATAAGGGTTTAATGAATTTTATACCGAGAATAGCAATGTGATGATTTTTATTGTGTTCTTGTAATATATCTGCCCCCCCATCGTTGAATTTGGTTGGTGAAATTAGATTGTTAAATAGTTTGGTTGGTTGAAGATGAATTTCTATATTTATATTGATATTATTATCTTTTTTTAGCGCTGTGTATACATTGTATATATTTTCTTGTAGTCAACATGGTATGATGTATTCTGGAATTTTCTGTTGTTCTTTAGGGTATGTTCGTGAATTTTTATTATTATTTTTACATTGACTTCCTCTGAACTTGTTGATTTTATGTGGAGATATTATAGTTATTTGATTATAACTTAGATAGTTTAATAAAAATATCGATTTGTGGTATCGGTGATATATATTGTAGTATTTTAGGTTGTGCAATATTTAGGAATTTGTGGATTAGGATTTATGTATTTATTTACTATTAGAATTTTAATAATTGTGTTAGGGTTTTATTTTGTATTAAACAATTTAATTTTTTTTGTGGAGTGGGAATTTGTGACTTTAAATTCAAGTAGAATTGTTATGACTTTTTTATTTGATTGAATGTCTCTAATATTTATGGGGTTTGTGTTTTTTATTTCTTCTTTAGTTATTTTATATAGAGATGATTATATAATAGGAGATGTAAATATTAATCGATTTATTTTTTTGGTTTTGTTATTTGTTATTTCTATGATATTTTTAATTATTAGTCCTAATATGATTAGTATTTTGTTGGGGTGAGATGGATTGGGATTAGTATCTTATTGTTTAGTTATTTATTATCAGAATGTAAAATCTTCTAACGCTGGAATGTTAACGGCATTATCTAATCGAATTGGTGATGTTTCGTTATTAATAGTAATTAGATGGATGTTAAATTTTGGAAGTTGAAACTATGTATATTATTTAAGTTGCTTTAAAATTAGTGGTGAAATGGAATTAATTACATTTTTAGTGGTTTTAGCTGCTATAACTAGGAGAGCACAAATTCCATTTTCTTCCTGGTTACCGGCAGCAATAGCTGCCCCTACTCCTGTTTCTGCTTTAGTTCATTCTTCTACTTTGGTAACGGCTGGGGTTTACTTATTAATTCGTTTTGGTATTGCTTTTAGTGATTATTTAAATATATTTTTATTAATTATTGGTGTTATGACAATATTTATAGCTGGATTAGGAGCAAATTATGAATTTGATTTAAGGAAAATTATTGCTTTATCTACTTTAAGTCAATTAGGTTTAATGATAGGGATTTTGTCTATAGGGTTTTATAAATTGGCTTTTTTTCATTTGTTAATACATGCGTTGTTTAAAGCTTTACTGTTTATATGTGCAGGTGTAATTATTCATTTTATAGGAGATTGTCAGGATATTCGATTAATAGGTAATTTAGGATTTCAAATGCCTTTTACTTCGTCATGTTTAATAGTATCTAATTTTTCTTTATGTGGAATACCATTTTTAGCTGGGTTTTATTCAAAGGATTTAATTTTAGAGGTTGTATCAATATGTTACTTGAATTTATTTATTTTTTTTTTATTTTATTTGTCAACTGGTCTAACTGTATGTTATTCAGTGCGTTTATTTTATTATACAATATATAGTGATTTGTCTTTAGTTTCTTTATTTAATATAAATGAAGATAATAAGAATATATTAGCTGGTATGAGTTTATTATTGATCACTGTTATTTTTGGTGGTTCGTTAATAAGTTGAATTGTTTTTCCTACTCCTATAATTATTTGTTTACCTTTATTATATAAGTTAATAGCTTTTTTAGTCAGTTTGGTTGGTGGGGTTTTAGGATATGAAGTATCAAAAGTTAAATTAATTGGATATTTATTTTTTTTTAAGTTTGTAAATTTAACTTATTTTGTAAGTATAATATGATATATGCCTTACATTTCTACTTATGGAATTTTAAGATTTCCTCTTAAAATTGGATATAATAGTTTAAGGATATTTGATTTTGGTTGGAATGAATATTTTGGTAGTCAAGGTTTATTTAAAATTATTATCTGATTAAGTAAAATAAATCAAATATGACAATTTAATAATTTGAGGGTGTTTCTATTATTTTTTATAATATGATTTATTATTTTGGCATTAATTTAATACTTAAATAGCTTATGTAGAGTAAAACATTGAAGATGTTTGGGAGGTTGAAAGAATCTTTAGGTATTTATGAAATTGGAATTTGTTTTTACAATGAAAGTGTAATGTTTTATTTTAAACTACATAAATAGAAGTATTAACAATTTAATTTGTTATGGTAATAAGTTAGCAGCTTATACAAGATTATACTTCTCTTGATTGGAATAGGTAATTCAATTATATTATTAACAGTAATATACCTCTAATTTGGTTTCAATCAAATAATACGGATATTAAAAATATCAATAAATTAGGTCGAAACTAATAGCAAATTGCTTCGCATTAAAGATGAACTGAAATATTTCAGTACTACTTGAATGCAACCCAATTGTTATAATTAACTATCATCCTAACCTATGATGCTCATTCTAATGAACCTTGACTTCACTCATGGTAAAGACCAAGAAGTAGAATAAGAATAAAAGTGTATCTAATAATTATTCAATATGTAATATTTGAGTGTGTTAGTAGAATAGGTATAGGTAATAGTAAAGCGATTTCTACATCGAAAATTAAAAAAATAACAGCGATCAGGAAGAATCGTAGGGAAAAAGGAAGTCGTGCAGAACTTATTGGATCAAACCCACATTCGAATGGTGAAGATTTTTCTCGGTCTTCAATAGTTTTTTTTGATAAAATTGATGTTAATATTATAATTAATATTGATAGGGTTATTGTTATTGTTATAATTGTGCAGATTACTATAATTACTTACTTTGATAGTTCAATCTTTTTGATTGGAAGTCAAATATACTAGATATATTAAGTAAATTAATTTCCTCATCAGTAGATTGAAATATATAAAAATAATCATACTACATCAACAAAATGTCAGTATCAGGCAGCAGCTTCAAATCCGAAATGGTGTCATGATGAGAAATGTAGGTTTATATGACGGAGAAGACATGTGATTAGGAATGTTGTTCCAATAATTACATGTAATCCATGAAATCCTGTGGCTATAAAGAATGAAGCACCATAAATGGAGTCAGCAATAGTAAAAGGTGCTTCAACATATTCATATGCTTGAAGGATAGTAAAATAGATTCCTAAAATGATTGTAAAGAATAAAGCTTGAAGGGTTTGGTTAAAATTATTATGTAATAATCTGTGATGAGATCATGTAATTGTTACACCTGAGGCTAGAAGGATTGCTGTATTTAATAATGGGATCTGCATGGGGTTAAATGGTTGAATTCCCGCTGGTGGTCACAGTGAACCAATTTCAATAGTAGGTGAAAGACTGCTGTGGAAAAATGCCCAAAAAAACGAAATGAAGAAAAATACCTCTGAAATAATAAATAAAATTATCCCTCATTGTAATCCTTTAGTTACAATTTTTGTATGTAATCCTTGATAAGTTCCTTCTCGGGTGATATCTCGTCATCACTGAATTATAGTTATAATTATAATGATTATACCAATTAATATGAGTGTATTATTAAATTGGTGGAATCATTTAATTAATCCTGTTAATATAATTATTGCACCAATAGCTCCAATGAGAGGTCAAGGTCTTTGATCAACTAAGTGGAATGGATGGTTTCTGTGATTTGTCATTAATTTACTTCACTAGAATATAAAGTTGATAGAATTGCAAACACGTATGATTGAATAATAGCAACTGCTGACTCTAAAATTAAAAGAAGGATCTGTGTGATTAATAATAAGGTTAATATAATAGTTGTTATTGCTGGTCCTGTATTTCCTAGTAAGGTCAATAAGAGGTGACCAGCAATTATATTTGCTGCTAAACGTACAGCTAGAGTTCCTGGTCGGATTATATTTCTGATTGTTTCAATACATACTATAAATGGCATGAGAACAGGAGGGGTTCCTTGAGGGACTAAGTGAGTAAATATGTGCTGTGTATTATTAATTCATCCAAATATTATAAATCTTAATCAGAGGGGGAGGGCTAGAGATAATGTTATTGATAAGTGACTAGTACTAGTAAAAATATATGGGAATAGACCTAAGAAATTGTTGAATATAATAAATGTGAACAATGAAATAAAAATAAATGATCTTCCTTTATTGATTATTTTAAAACCTAGAAGTGTTTTGAATTCTTGATGAAGCTTATCTAAAATTTTATTTCATAGGAGTAAATATCGAGATGGAATTATTCAAAATCTTATAGGAATTATTAGAATTCCTATAATTGTTCTTAATCAGTTGAGTGAAAGGTTTATAATTCTTGTTGAAGGGTCAAACACTGAAAATAAATTTACTATCATTTTCATGAAATTAATATTGGTTTAATTGAAATTTTAGTTGAAAGAGGAGTAGGAACTGGTTGAAAGTAGTTTATAATATTAAATATCATAAAAATTGATGAAAATATTAGAAATTGAAACAATCAATTTAATGGTATTATTTGTGGTATTGAAAAATATCATTGAATTGATTATTTCAATTTGACAAATTGATGTTATGAATTAACTAAATTTTCTTCATTAGAAGTAATTTGCTAATTTACTATCTTGTGGTTTAAGAGACCAATACTTGCTTTCAGTCATCTAATGATTCATAGTGGGAAATTCAATTGATAAATTTATTGATCGGAATTCTTTCAATTACAATAGGTATAAATCTATGATTTGCTCCACAAATTTCTGAACATTGTCCATAGAGAACTCCTGATCGATTAATAAGAAATCTTGTTTGATTTAGTCGACCAGGAGTTGCATCCGCTTTTACCCCTAATCTTGGGATTGTTCATGAATGGAGAACATCAGCAGCAGTGATGATAATTCGGATGAAGGTATTTATTGGTAGGGTTGCTCGATTATCAACATCTAGTAATCGAAAATTTTTATTTGTTAATTCATTTTGTGGGATCATATATGAGTCAAATTCAATTTTAGTAAAATCTGAGTATTCATAACTTCAATATCATTGGTGCCCAATGGTTTTTAAGGTTAAAGTTGGTTTGTTAATTTCATCTATTAAATATAATAAGCGTAGTGATGGTAAAGCAATAAAAATTAAAATAATAGCTGGAGCAATCGTTCAGGCAACCTCAATTATTTGTCCTTCTAGAAGAAATCGATTAATGAATTTATTTTTAAGTAAGAGAATAATTATATATAACACTACCATTAAAATTATTAAAATAATTATTAGAGTGTGATCATGGAAGAAGATTAATTGTTCTATAATTGGTGAGGCTCTATCTTGTAAATTTATATTTGATCATGTTGTCATTAATGTTCTAAAAAAAGTTTTATCTTTATTGATGGAGCTTAAATCCATTGCACTTCTCTGCCAAATTAGATTAATTTAGTGATAAGGATGGTAATTCAGAGTAACTATGTTCTGCTGGAGGTGTATTTTGTAATCATTCAATTGAATTTCTTGTATGTGTTGAGAAGATGATTAGTCGATTAGTTATTATACTTTCTCATATAATAAAAATAAATATTAGAACTCCTACGAATGAAATTATTGATCCGATTGATGATACAACATTTCATGTTGTGTATGCATCAGGATAATCTGAATATCGTCGAGGTATTCCAGCTAATCCTAGAAAATGTTGAGGGAAAAATGTTAAATTTACTCCAATAAATATAATTGTAAATTGGATTTTTAGTCATTTTGGGTTTAATGATAGTCCTGTAAATAGAGGGTATCATTGAATAAATCCTGCTATAATTGCAAATACGGCTCCTATGGATAAAACATAGTGAAAGTGGGCAACGACATAATAAGTGTCATGTAAAATAATATCAATTGATGAGTTAGCTAATACTACTCCTGTTAAACCTCCTACAGTGAATAGGAAAACAAATCCTAATGATCATAGGCAAGGCGCACTATATGAAAGTTTAGATCCATAAACTGTTGTTAATCATCTAAAAATTTTGATTCCTGTAGGAACTGCAATAATTATTGTAGCTGATGTAAAGTAGGCTCGAGTATCAACATCTATGCCTACAGTGAATATATGATGAGCTCATACCACGAAACCTAAAAGTCCAATAGCTAATATTGCAAAGATTATCCCTAAGTTACCAAATGCTTCTTTTTTTCCTCTTTCGTGACAGATAATATGGGAGATTATACCAAACCCTGGTAGAATTAAAATATAAACTTCGGGGTGGCCAAAGAATCAAAATAAATGTTGGTATAAAATTGGATCTCCTCCACCAGCGGGATCAAAAAATGATGTATTTAAATTTCGGTCTGTAAGTAGTATGGTGATTGCTCCAGCCAGAACTGGTAAGGATAATAGTAATAGTAATGCTGTAATTGCTACTGCTCAAACAAATAGTGGGATATAATCAGGTTTTATATTTAGAGGTTTTATGTTAATTGTTGTCGAGATAAAATTTACAGCCCCTAAAATTGAAGAAACTCCAGCAAGATGTAATGAGAAAATTGCTAAATCTACTGATGCACCCCCATGGGCTAATGCTCTAGCAAGGGGTGGGTAAACTGTTCAACCAGTTCCTACTCCTCTTTCAACTAGTCTACTTGCCAATAAGAGGGTTAATGAAGGTGGAAGTAACCAGAATCTTATATTGTTTATTCGGGGGAATGCTATATCTGGAGCTCCAAGTATTAATGGTACTAATCAATTTCCAAATCCCCCAATTAAAATTGGTATAACTATAAAAAAAATCATAATGAAGGCATGAGCTGTAACGATGACATTATAGATTTGATCATCTCCAATAAGTGATCCTGGTTGATTAAGTTCGGCTCGAATTAATATTCTTAAAGAGGTACCTACTATACCGGCCCAACCTCCGAATATGAAATATATTGTTCCAATATCTTTGTGATTTGTTGAGAAAAGCCACCGTCTCAAGAGTGAAATGGCCGAGATATAAAGGTGATAGATTGTAAATCTATTTACGAATAAAAATTCTTTTACTAAGTCTTATATTCAATAATGATAATAGAATGCAATTCTATAGGAATAACTGTGTTATTAAGACTTAAAGAATTATCTTTATTTATAGCTTTGAAGGTTATAAGTTTATTTAACTTAAAGCCTTAAATAAAGATGATTGTTGAGGATATTAAAAATCCAATTAATGTGAATGTTAATAAAAGTGGATATATTATGGATGTAATATTTTTAAAAGTTAAATTTCAGGTTGGTTCAGAGTGTAGAATTATAAATGATGAGTAACATATTCGTAAATAGTAGAATAAGGTAATTAATGATAATATTACTATAATGGAAATTTGAAATGTTATATGATTATTAATGAGAGTTTGAATAATAATTCATTTTGGTAAAAATCCTAGGAATGGTGGCAATCCTCCTATGGAAAGAAGTGAAGAGAGTATGATGAATTTTGATGTTCATATGTTACTATTTATTATGTGAATTTGATTAATAAACGAGATGTTTAATGTTTTGAAGGTAAAAATTAAAGTGATTGTTAAGATGGAATAGAGAAGAAAGTAATAAATTCATAAGTTTTCACCAATTATTAAAGCTGAAAGTATTCATCCGACGTGGTTAATTGATGAGTAGGTTAATAATTTTCGAATTGATAATTGGTTAATTCCTCCAATAGCACCAATGGAAATAGATAGAAGTGAAATTACGTTTAGTAAAGTTGAATTTAATAAAAGAGATAAAAGAATTATAGGTGCAATTTTTTGTAATGTTATTAGGATAATACAATTATTTCAGCTTAATCCTTCTATAACTCTAGGGAATCATCAATGCAATGGTGCAATTCCGCTTTTTAATATCAGTGGACTTGAAATCATAATGGTTAATATAGGTGAATAATAAATGGTGAATTTTTTAAAAAGGATTTCTATTACAATGAGGAATAAAAATGTTGAAGAAGCAACGGCTTGAATTAGAAAGTATTTTAATGTTGCTTCTGTTGTGAAGATATTGTCGTTGTTTATTATGATTGGAATAAATGATAATAGGTTGATTTCAAGTCCTATTCAAGCGCTTAATCAAGAATTTGATGAAATTGTGATGATTACCCCTCTAGTTAAGGTAAAGAAAAATATAATTCTAGCAGAATTTTTTGACACTAGAGAAGAGAGTTACCTCTATAAATGGGGTATGAGCCCATGAGCTTAAGTCTTAGCTTACTTTTCTGGTAAGACTATATTGTGGTGTATGGTGCACAGAAATTTTTGATGTTTCTGGTGATAGTTTAATTCTATCTGGTATAAACTAGTGAGGGTAATATACATACTACATTATTTATTCTATCACAATAATCCTTTAATCAGGCACTTCACT